CCTTGATATTGATACGGAGCTGCTAACTATGACGAATGTGCTAACTATGTATATGACGCCGAAAATAGACCTATTTGATATCACCCTTCAATTCGAATTAGCAAAAGCAATGTCTCCTTGCATAATATGGATTCCAAACATTCATGATCTGCATGTGAATGAGTCGAATTACTTATCCCTCGGTCTATTAGAGAACTATCTCTCCAGGGATTGTGAAAGATGTTACACTGGAAAGATTCTTGTTATTGCTTCGACTCATATTCCCCAAAAAGTGGATCCCGCTCTAATAGCTCCGAATAAATTAAATACATGCATTAAGATACGAAGGCTTCTTCTTCCACAACAACGAAAGCACTTTTTCATTCTTTCATATACTAGGGGATTTCACTTGGAAAAGAAGATGTTCCATACTAACGGATTCGGGTCCATAACCATGGGTTCCAATGCGCGAGATCTTGTAGCACTTATCAATGAGGCCCTATCAATTAGTATTACACAGAAGAAATCCATTATAGAAACTAATACAATTAGATCAGCTCTTCATAGAAAAACTTGGGATTTTCGATCCCAGATAAGATCGGTTCAGGATCATGGGATCCTTTTCTATCAGATAGGAAGGGCTGTTACACAAAATGTACTTCTAAGTAATTGCCCCATAGATCCTATATCTATCTATATGAAGAAGAAATCATGTAAGGGAGGGGATTCTTATTTGTACAAATGGTACTTCGAACTTGGAACGAGCATGAAGAAATTAACGATACTTCTTTATCTTTTGAGTTGTTCTGCCGGATCGGTCGCTCAAGATCTTTGGTCTTCATCCAGACACGATGAAAAAAATTGGATCACTTCTTATGGATTCGTTGAGAATGATTCTGATCTAGTTCATGGCCTATTACTATTATTACTATTAGAAGTAGAAGGCACTCTGGCTCTGGCGGGATCCTCACGGACAGAAAAATATTGCAGTCAGTTTGATAATAATCGAGTGACATTACTTCTTCGGTCCGAACCAAGGAATCAGTTAGATATGATGCAAAATGGATCTTGTTCTATCGTTGATCAGAGATTTCTATATGAAAAATACGAATCGGAGTTTGAAGAAGGGGAAGGGGCCCTCGATCCGCAACAGATAGAGGAGGATTTATTCAATCACATAGTTTGGGCTCCTAGAATATGGCGCCCTAATCTATTTGATTGTATCGAAAGGCCCACTGAATTGGGATTTCCCTATTGGACTGGGTCATTTCGGGGCAAATGGATCATTTATCATAAAGAGGATGAGCTTCAAGAGAATGATTCGGAGTTCTTGCAGAGTGGAACCATGCAGTACCAGACACGAGATAGATCTTCCAAAGAACAAGGCTTTTTTCGAACAAGCCAATTCATTTGGGACCCTGCGGATCCATTCTTTTCCCTATTCAAAGATCAGCCCTCTGTCTCTGTGTTTTCACGTCGAGAATTCTTTGCAGATGAAGAGATGTCAAAGGGGCTTATTGCTTCCCAAACAAATCCTCCTACATCTATATATAAACGCTGGTTCATCAAGAATACGCAAGAAAAGCACTTCGAATTGTTGATTCATCGCCAGAGATGGTTTAGAACCAATAGTTCATTATCTAATGGACCTTTCCGTTCTAATACTCTATCCGAGAGTTATCAGTATTTATCAAATCTGTTCCTATCTAACGGAACGCTATTGGATCAAATGACAAAGACATTGTTGAGAAAGAGATGGCTTTTCCCGGATGAAATGAAACATTTGATTCATGTAACAGGAGAAAGATTCCCCATTCCTTAGCCGTAAAGATATGTGCCCATGAAAAGGGGATTAAGTGGAACAGAATTGGCCGGATGGTAGAGTCGTGGAAACACTTGTTTCTTCCATCTTTTTGGCCTTAACTCCGTGGAACAATATGCTACTGCTGAAACATGGAAGAATTGAAATCTTAGATCACTATGTGTGGATGATATGAACTGCTTAAACAAGAATTCTTGAACGGCGAAAGAGCCTATTACTCGCTACATCAAACAATTTATACTAATGAAACCATGTAAATCCATCGGAAAATACGCATGTCCGCTGAAATGGTTGTTGCTATCTGCTCCAATAACGAATCATTGGTTTCATTGAATAACTAAAGAAGATAGATAGACCTTTCTCTTCGTCTCAGGTCGATGGATGGAAGATCTCCCATACGGATAATACACATTCCAGTTGACCGAGCCTAATTCTAATTGCTTTGTTCCGAAGCAAAGATATCCACGGAGGCGGGTTCGTCCTATTCAGATATTCACGACCAAGAGGTACGATCCTCTTTCGGATAGGCCCTGAAAGGAGAAGGAAGGCTGGAATGCCAACAGACGTCTGTCTATTCTCTAATTCACCCGACCCGATAGTACCCATTTTGAGAACGTCCAGTGCCAAAGTCACTGAATGGGTAAGTCGCCAATCCCTAATGTAATGTACTTTCTTTGCTGGGTTACGGGTACTGGTGGG